AAGAGTGGATCTCCAGGGTTCCAAATGAATTGGCTTAGTCGAAAAAAGCTTTGTTCTTTGTAAGATCTATCTCGTTTCTGCAAGAACTCCGAATCATTCTCTTGAAGCTCACCCTCTTCATTATAATACTCTTCATTATAATACTCTTCCTTATCCTCTACAGGATACTCTCCACCACCCTCTTGAAGCTCAGACTGTTGATCATAAGCTTCATCACCCCCCTTATCAACCTCTTCATCATCCTCGCGAAGCTCATACTGTTGATCATAATACTCTTCCTTATCCTCTTCCTCCTCTAGAGGATACTCTCCAGTACCCTCATACGCTTCATCAGACCCATAGAAGGGAAATGGAAATCCCAATTCATTGGGAATGTCGATCCAATCCAATAGAAAGTCCAAAGGGTTCCATATTCTAGGAGCCCAAACTATGTTAGTGACGAACTCCTGTTCCGGGTCGAGGACTCCTTCCCCGTCTTCCGACCCCAATTCGGATCCTTGATAGAGAAATTCCGCATCAAGGATAGAAAAATATCCATCTTGCATCATATCTAAGGGATTCCTTGGTTCGGGCCGAAGAAGCAATGGCACTCGATCATTATCAAACCGATTTTCTGTCCGTGAGTCTCCCACCAGAGCGGCTTCTAGTTCTAATAGGCTATGAACTAGATCAGAATCATCCTCAGCGGGTCTATAAGAAGTGATCCCAGTTTCGGGTCCGGGTAGAGACCAAAGAGTTTGAGCGACCGATCCGGCAGAACAACTCAAAAGATAAAGAAGTATCGTTAATTTCTTCATGCTCGTTCCAAGTTCGAAGTACCATTTGTACAAATAAGAATGCCCTTTGTTCCATGAGTTCTTCTTGATATAGATAGTTATAGGATCTATGAGGCAATTACTTAGAAGTACATTTTGTGCTACAGCCCTTCCTATCTGATAGCAAAGGATCCTCTGATCCTGAGACGATCTTACCTGGGATTGCAAATCCCAAGTTTTTCTATGAAGAACAGATAGAATTGTATTAGTGTCTATAATGGATTTCTTCTGTGTAATACTAATTGATAGGGCCTCGTTGGTAAATGCTGCAAGATCTCGTGCACTGGAACCCATGGTTATGTACCCGAATCTATTAGTATGAAACATTTTCTTTTCCAAGCGAAATCCCCTAGTATATGAAAGAGTGAGAAAGTGCTTTCGTTGGTGTGGAATAGGAAGCCTTCGTATCTTAATGCACGTATTTAATTTATTCGGACCTATTAGAGTGGGATCCACCTTTTGGGGAATATGAGTCGAAGCAATAACAAGAAGATTTTTAGTGGAACATCTTTCACAACCCCCGGAGAGATGGTTCACTAATAGACCGAGGGATAAGCAATCCGACTCCCACCAACGCATATTATGAATGTTTGGCATCCATATTATGCAAGGAGACATTGCTTTTGCTAATTCGAATTGAAGGTTGATAGAAGATTGGTGGTCTAGGGCTTCCCTCAACGGCGGCGTCATAGCTATCATATCCCACCCAGTTAACCCTTCCAGCCTATAAGTCATACGCCTATCAATCTCCCTCCCATCAATATCCCTATCATCAATCTGACTCTCATCAATCTGACTCTTATCAATCTCACGCCCATGACGATTCGGATCATTGAAACGAGCCTCAATATCAATATCCCCAATCAAACTATCACCAATACCATTTCCCACACGACCAAGACTACGAAGAATGGTAAGAATGCTAGCCACAAGGCTCTTAACAATACGCCCAAGCTCAACCTCCTCCTCCTCACCAAAATAAAGAGGCTCAGAAGGAGAAGGACCATACTCAAAAGACCTATTAGCATCCTTATAAATATTAAAATTAAACTCATCCTCCTCCTCATCTTCAACATAATCAAAATCATCTTCATCTACAGGGTTGCGGAACCTGTCCGTAGATACCGTAATGAAAGGAACATAAGAGTTTGTCGCTAGGTATTTGACCAAATAGGATCGTCCAGTTCCTCTAGAACCTATCACTAAAATACCACTCGCGGGGGGTAAGGCTAAGCGGAGCGAAAAGGGTTTTCCAGGAGATGGGAAATCCAAACTCTTAGCCCCACACGGGGTTTGTGAAGTTTGTGAATAAGTGATTGTCTGATAATGAGCAAGGAATATCCGTCTTTCCGCTAAACAGGATGTATTGCACTCATAATTCATTAGAGACTTTTTATGAATGTCAACTAAGTCCCGTAAGTAATTTGCTCCCGGCTGTTCAATCGTTTGATAACCAGAGTCACTCTTTGATAAATGATCACTATGAGTCAGACTCCATAGAATTTGATCAATCTCAATCCTTTTGTCTGTCGTTAAGGTGCAGAACTGAACCAAGAATTCTCTTTCTTCATCATCAATCCACTCACTTCTTGCGACCCAGGATTCTACTTGATCATCAGCCCAACCCCCGTTCATAACCCCATCCCTGTCCACACCTCCATCCCTGTCCACAACCCTATCCCTGT